TTGCATGTCCAATCATGGATCTCGGAATTTCTACAATAAATTAGATAGGGAACTAGTAAAGTTCCCTATGCACGAGTCTGTCATTGTACTGGAATAGTTGTACTGTAATATAGGACGAATACCTTGAACTGGTAGAAATAAAATATAAAGAATTAAGTAAGATTCAAAATGGTTTCTTTATAAAGGAAGAAAGATTCTGATTTATTTGATTGATATCAGGAGATCAAATGAGTTCTTCATTCATTCATTGAATGATAAATGACTACAAGCGAAGGAGATACACGATTTAAATAATGGAAAATCCAATATTTCACAATTGTATCTAGAATAACTGGAAAGGTGGAAACAAGACCAGATATAATTTGATCGTTATGAGCCAATCCAAAATCGTTGTAGAACGAACCAATTATTAGTTCCCAACCATGAGTCGAGTGAAATCCAATCCATAAATCAGTAACTAAAAGAATCGAAAAAGCTTTTATTGTGTCACTTAAGTTATAGAGGAATTCCTGAACCCAAGAATTAAGAATGACAAGTTCCTCATTACCCAAAATAAAATAACCACTTAGAATAGTGAAAGAGATTATATTTGTCGAGAAATGCAAAATGATATGGAGATGATATTCATTGTGTGTTTTGACCAATTGTATCGTTTCCTTGTGTATTCCTATACGAAGTTTTTGTATATGTGTCTCCGGGTACTCCTTTATCATTTCGTCCAACAGAAAGAGTTCTTCTAATTCTATGAATCTTTCTAGAACGTTTTTCTCTTGAATGATATTCAAGAGAGTTTTGGATTGCCCGGTATTCCACCAATTTGTAACCCAAAGTTCCAGACATTTATTAAATGAGAGAGAGACCCACCAGGGCAAAAATACTATAGATACAAGATATGGGAAAGAAGGCAATGCTTTCTTTTTTTTCATTTTTTATCTGTGAATTGAATCGTTAATGAACCTGCTTCATTCGTTGACTCTATATGATATTTCTCTGAAGCACGAGTTCTATAACAAGGTATTGAACCTATGGGTCTATTCATTCCAATTTTTGTGTCAAAATTGAGTTTAGTTCTTGGATCTAGAAGGAATATAGAAATGGGATAAGGGTTCACCCTTTTCGGATAAAAATGCAAAATAAATATTATTCCTAGATATCTCAATTGGGAAAATTCGAATGGGCAAATTCGAAGCAATTTAATCTTCATTTGTTCCTTTCTATGAATACTCGAAAACCCACTTAAAATAACGAATCGGATTTAGAAATGAAAACCCCCCTCAGTTAATTATTTCGAAATGTTTCACCACCTAGCCACAACCAAGGAAAAAAGGTATCATCAAAATTTTGGGCCTAAAAAGATGAGATGAATTCCGTATTACGAAATAAATGTTCGGATATATTTGATGAATCCCTACTTATTATATTAGCCTTAGATTAGCCTTTTTTCTAGTAGAAATTTTCTAGTAGAAAAGAATTGAGTTGGGATCCATACGCATACGAAATACTTTTGGTATACAAATGATATACAAAAATTTCTTCTTTTCTTAATTTTCTTCTTTATTATAGTATAGTTTATTATAGTTATTCCATATACGCCCTCCTGCTTTTTTGGTTTATTCTATGGGAGTCGCCACGACAAAGGAAGGAGGAAATAGAATAATCTAACATGTTTTGTTCAAATGAACATTCCAAAAAGACTTCAATTGTATTAAAAAAGGAATTAGCAAGTTCCTTCCCCCATGGCGAGAAAACATTTATTCTTTATTGTGTTCAATTCATTTCAAAATACTTCAATTGGTACGCCCAAGAAATAGGCCAATTCGGCAGCTTTTTGTTCAATTTCTCGTGGAGTAAAATTCTCATCAGTACGAGTCAAGGGAATGGCCCCTTGACCTCTGATTTCCATATAAAGGACACGACGAGAATAAAGACCCTCTTTAACCTCAATTCTGATTGATTGAATATCTCTCATAAGGAAGCGAAGGAAGATGCGACGATTTATTCCAGGAAATCCCCAACGAAAAATGCACACAATTCCTTCTTTTCTATCGAATCGGTCATAACCACTACCTACATTCCACAAAATTGTGCACCACAAATAGGAGCTAACGAACAGACCTGCGATCCCGTAAAAAGACATCACGATTCCTTGTGGAAAAAAAATAATTTGCTGAGATGGAAATATGGATATCAGATTCCTACCAAGATAACTGGAAGTTCCAACCGCTAAGAATCCTAGTGAACCTAAAAAAAGGATACAGGCCCAGCAAAAATTACTTGTTTTTCGAGACCCCCTTATAAGTTCTATCCATATATGTTCTGATCGCCAATTCATACTATACTAGATCCAGTTGCATTCGATTGGAATTGAGAGAATAACCCAAATTTGACTTTACCTTTCTTGATCCCGAAGTAACTTTCATCAACTAGCACTATTCTGATGTGGAGTAATTGGTTAGATACATTGACTTTCTATTAAAAATATTTACTGATCCGTTTTTAACCAGCTATATATATATATATATATAAATGTATATATATATATACATTTATGCAGATAGCATGTATCCGCATACATAACAGTTCTTTCATTTGTGTGTGGAAAGAGCCACATATCGTACCATATTGCACTAAAAAAATATCTGTATTATAATATAGTGTTGAAATAAATTGATAGGATTTGGTCCCATTGGATCTAGACAATCTTATTTTTTTGGACATGAAGAGATAAAGAAGCCATTGCAATTGCCGGAAATACTAGGCCCACTAAAGGCACAAAAATAGAGGGTAAGTTGAGATCTGTCATAGAATGGGTGCCTCGATTTAATATTTGTATCTATATATTTGTATCTATTAGAAAGATATCTTATGATATGATAAGTATATCTATTATAAGTAATATTAGGTAATATTGACTATTGTATTTTATATAATATTATACTACTAAGTATATATAAACAATTAAGTATATATAAATATATAATTTCTAAATAATATATTTATATTAAAATATAAATTTAATATTTTAATATATTTAATATTAAAATTAAAGAAAAAAAGGATAGATAATAAGTGCAAAAATGTAGAACTAAATTAAGTGTACCTATTCATCTTTCTACACGAATATAAATAGGGTAATCTTCTTTTACAAATTTTATTATTCTTCTTCTCCCATCCTTATGTTCTTTCTATCTTTCTTTCTAATCTAATAAGGAGTTTTTTATTTAAAAGGAGTTTTCTTATGAAAATGAAATTCATTATGAATTCGCGACTCTAAATAATAGGATCCAACAAACAGGGATTCATAGTAAAAATGCAATAGATGTAGAAATTATTTTATTTCATTTCCATATTTGATAGTTCTTTTTATTTTGATATTTTTTTTTTTTCTTATGATGAACTAAATACTTGTTCGCTACAAACAAAATAACTGAATCTAGTGCTATACTTTAATTTTTTGAATTTTGATTCAAGGGAAAGAAACCATGGAGCTGAAATAACTCACTTAGAACACCTTTTAAAGGATTACGTGGTACGATTGGGTCGAATAAGCCTTTATGGAATAAATACTCAGCCGCTTGTGAACCATCGGGTACTGTCTTATTCAATGTTTGTTCAATTACTCTTTTACCCGCAAATGCAATGTACGCATTAGGTTCAGCAATAATGATATCTCCCAACATACCAAAACTGGCTGTTACTCCACCGGTTGTAGGAGATGTAAGGACTGGTACATAGAATAACTTTTTAGTGGATTGGTAATCATATGAAGCAGAAGATATTTTAGCCATTTGCATCAAGCTCAAACTTCCTTCTTGCATGCGTGCTCCTCCAGAAGCACACACAATAATGACAGGTAGAGATCGATTAGTAGCATACTCAATCAAACGAGTGATTTTCTCACCTACTACAGATCCCATACTACCTCCCATGAACTGAAAATCCATAACCCCAATTGCTGCGGGAATACCGTTTAGTTGACCTATGCCTGTTTGAACAGCTTCAGTTAAACCTGTTTTTCTTTGATAAGAATCGATACGATCTTTATAAGGTTCCTCTTCTGAATGAAATTGAATGGGGTCCATAGAAACCATATCTTCATCCATAGGATCCCAAGTGCCCGAATCAATCGAAAGTTCGATTCTATCTGAACTACTCATTTTCAAATGATATCCACACTGTTCACAAATATTCATTTTTGACCTAAGAAGTTTTTTATAATTTAATCCATAGCAATTTTCGCATTGAACCCATAAATGTCTGTATTTTTTATTTATATCGAAATCATTAGATCTTCCTCTTATATTGAAATCACTGCCATTATTACGAGTTCTTATACTAAAACTTCCACTTTCACTACCACTTACATTTTCAGTACAAATGAAACTATAAATGTAACTGTCACTGTAATTGTTAGTACCACCTGAAATGGAACTATTAATACTGACTTCAAAACGAAGATAACTATTAATGCAACTATTAATGTGATTAGTCCAACTAGATTGAGTATCATACATGTAATGATAATAGTAGTGATTGTTTCTCTTAGACCCCCTATTCAAAAAACTATAAAAAAAACCTTCTAATTCACTCAGAAAAGAACTATCATTGTCAATCTCAAAACTATGATTTTCAATATCAAAATATACGGAATAACTGTCACCATTACTATCCCTAACTAAAAAAGTGTCATCAGAGATCAAACTCCAAATATCCCTGATACCAAATAAATAATCAACATTACTGAAACTATAACTAACACTATCACTCCAATTTTTCTCCGTATCATTTAGAAGGGGTTCATCACTTCCACTGGTATGGCCAATAGCATCAAGACTTTCCATTGATTTACTTAAACCATACCTATGTTCTAACTTTAACTTCTCGTTAGACAACATCGAATTGAACCACCATTTTTCCATAGAATCTTCCTGCCCCCTATTTGATGAAAATACAATAGATGAATAGTCATTCGATGAATAATTATTTGACTATTTTATTTC